AGTAATGTAATTAAGTTTAGAATCTTATTCTATATTTAAATTTAATTAATAAATAATAATAAATAAATTAAATTTAGAATTATTAGAATTAGAAGATAATTCTAAATTAACGGAATGGTTAGTTATAGCCATTTTATTAGTTTTAGTTATGGCTATTAATTTAATTTAAAATTAATAATACTCAAATTTTACTTTTCGTTTTTTTGTTATGTTATAGAAGACCTGCCCTAAGAATAACATGAAAGATAAAAGCGCAATCCAGATCATAATGAAACACTCCTCTGGTTTCATTCGGAAAGGTGAAAGCTAAGATGACAAAAAAAAGAATCGACCGTTCAAGTATTCAAAATTGCACGCTAAAAACGGTAGAAATAGGGGCATATATTAAGTATAATAAATATATATTATAGTATAATATATATGTTATGCGATCTATATTGAAATTGAATTGCTGATATAGAAATGATAGAATCATTTCTGATTGGACCAAATACGGGTCTCCAATAGAGATGAAAGAAAATATACAAGAAATCAAATAGTAGAAAACACTTTTCAATATAGGAACCGGTATCTAATCAATTCAACCGTTCCAGGATAATATAAATGAAAAAGGGGGGGCGGCATCATGATGTGATCTTAATCACATCAAAAAAAGGGGGGATATGGCGAAATTGGTAGACGCTACGGACTTAATTGGATTGAGCCTTGGTATGGAAACCTACCAAGTGAGAACTTTCAAATTCAGAGAAACCCTGGAATTAAAAATGGGCAATCCTGAGCCAAATCCTGTTTTATGAAAACAAACAAGGGTTTCATAAACCGAGAATAAAAAAGGATAGGTGCAGAGACTCAATGGAAGCTGTTCTAACAAATGGAGTTGGCTGCATTGTGTTAGTAAAGGAATCCTTCCATCGAAACTTCAGAAAGGATGAAGGATAAACCTATATACATACGTATAGTACTGAAATACTATCTCAAAATGATTAATGACGCCCCGACTCTGTATATCTGTATTTTTTATATTTATATGACAAATGAAAGACTTGTTGTGAATCGATTAAAAATTGAAAAAAGAATCGAATATTCATTGATCAAATCATTCACTCCACCGTAGTCTGATAGATCTTTTTAATAATTGATTAATCGGACGAGAATAAAGATAGAGTCCCATTATACATGTCAATATCGACAACAATGAAATTTATAGTAAGAGGAAAATCCGTCGACTTTAGAAATCGTGAGGGTTCAAGTCCCTCTATCCCCAAAATGACCCGGTTGACTCCCTAATTATTTATTTCAATTTTATCATTTTGTTAGCGATTCAAATAAAAATTCGTTATATTTATCATTCATTCTCATTCTACTCTTTCACAAATGGATCTGAGCGGAAATTTTTTTCTTATCACAAGACTTGTGTGTGATATATGATACGCGTACAGTACAAATGATTTGAGCAAGGAATCCATTAAATTTGAATAATTAACAATACATATCATTACTTGTACTGTACTGAAACTTAGAAAATTTATTTTTGAAGATCCAAGAAATTCTATTAGGTCCTGTATAATACTTTGTAATACTTTTTCGTTTTTCTAATTGACATAGACCCAAGTCCTATATTAAAATAAAATGAGGATGATGCGTCGTGAATGGTCGGGATAGCTCAGCTGGTAGAGCAGAGGACTGAAAATCCTCGTGTCACCAGTTCAAATCTGGTTCCTGGCACATGAGTAATTTGTATAAGTATATATTCTCAAAATTAATTGATATGGGTCGACATACATATTCATTAATCATTATTAATCATTAATAGTATAAATCATGATACATATTTATCCATCTAAATGTCGGAGATATACCCCTTAATATTTATATATATCATATGTATATAAAGTATACAAAAGAATTCCATTTTGTTTCCTCTTGTTTTTTTATTTGTCCATACTGTGTCTCCTCTTGTTCAAAAAGAACGTTAATACTTTATACATATTCGAAAGGGTAAATTAGTTAGTTGAAAGAGAAAAAGTATAGTCTAGAGTAGTTGAGGGATGGGAATAGCCAAAGTTCATTTCAGATACAGTACAAATAGAATATGATCCTCTTTCATTTCCTTCTATATTTTTTTCATATTCTATTTCTTCATTTCCTCCTATGTTACTTTCTATAGCCCATCTAAGTGATGTGCGCGGTACATAGTTCATAATGCGGAACTCCTTTAGTTTCATCCTAGTGGCTTGGCTCATTTGAAAAAGTATCTTCAAAATTTGAGAATCTCAATGAATCCTCTAATTTTATTTTAGTATTTATTTTATTTTTTATTTAGCTTTAGCCCACCCAATAAATAAAAAATAAAATAATATATGAATGAAACTTCAATTACTATGTTTGATCTCGAAGAGAATGTACAAAAATTCTTTTAATATCTGGAGTTGTAGAAGTGAAGATTCGTTTCTGCTTATTCAATGAGCATCTTGTATTTCATAAAAATTAGGGGCAATAT